AATAAGAAGATTGTTTACGAATAAAAACTAATAAAAATTCACATTCAAATATATAAGAATTGTATAGGAACCGAAATAATCTTTTATTTTCTTTTGAAAAATGGTAAATAGATTTCTTCTGAGAAATGAGAAGACTATTCCAATTATGATATTCGTGAAGAAAAAATCGCAATAAATGTAAAAAAGGAACATCCTGAATCCAGCATTGAAGAATTTGAACCAAGATTTCCATATGGATGGGATGGGGTATTAGTATATCTGAGACATAATTTAAATGCGATAATTTGTCCTCTAAAAAGGGAAAAATTGAATGAATTGATCGTAAATTATGATATTTTGGTATTTCTTTTTCTTCAAAATAAGATACTAATCTCAACGAGAATGGAATTTCTACAATAATGGCAAAACTTTCTGATATCATTTGAGAATAAAAATGAGAATAAAAAAAATTGTTGTGTCCAACGAATCGATTTTGGTTAGAATCATTAACCAAAGAAATCAAAGAATTCTGTTGATAGATTCGAGTAATTAAACGTTTTACAAGTGCTAAACTAGATTTATTGTCATAACCAAAAACTTCCACAGGTTCGTAAAAAATCGAACCATTTAAACCACGATTATGAGCAAGTGCATAAATATACTCCTGAAAGAGTAGCGGATATAGGAAGTGTTGTTGCCGAGGTCTATACTTTTCTAAATATCCTTGTAAGTCTTCCATTGACTTAGATTTTTTCTACTTGACTTGAACCAGAAACGGTAAGCATTTCTTGGGTAATCAAATTATACATAGTGCAATATGGTCAGAACAGGGTATGTATGGAAAAAATATATACCCCGGAAACAGGAAGTCCAATCAACAGATCTTTTTCTTTTCCCCTAGATTTATCTTCTTTATTTTATAATTACTAGAGGTTCAAAAATCTTTTATTTTTGCAACCCTATCGCTCTTTTGACTTTGGAACAGATTCTTTTTGTCAGTATACTGTTTCTTCTACACATTCGTTTCCAATCCATAATAGAGAATAGTTAGGATTTTTTTAAAGAAAAAAAAGAATCAAAGGACCACTCACAGGAGAACCCTTCCCCGCATCAGGCACTAATTTTTTTTTAACGTCTAATTAGATCGGGTAATTATTCAAATTAAGAATAGAAGCTCGTTGCTTTTTTTTACTAGAATTGGAGCCGTAAGGCTCTATCCATTTATTCACTAGACCCAAATGTAAATTTCTTTTGGAGTAAGACAAAAGAAAAACAATTTTTGAATGATCCGGTAAGGATCAACTCAAAATTCTACTAAAAAAAAAAAAAATAAGAATATTAAAGAATATAATAAGAAATTCCATTTTCTTCTTATTATTACGACATGCTGTTTTTTCCATCCATTACCTTTCAGGATCAGTCGCGGTTTTATAGACTCTACCAATAGTCTGGACGAATTCGTTGCTTCATCCAAATGTGTAAAAGATCATAGTCGCACTTAAAAGCCGAGTACTCTACCGTTGAGTTAGCAACCCAGATAAATATGATATGTAGATACGATCGAAATAAAAAAAATGGAATTGCACTGTACAACTACGTCAAAACATTGAACTAACAAGAAATAGAAAGATTTTATGATCAATTATAAACAGCAAAATAGAAAAACGAGTGGATCGGATTAAAAAACAACAGATTCCCAATAGAAATATCAAAATTTAGAGACCACACGTTTTCTCAAAATTTTTGATTTTCGTTAAGAAAATACATCTTGTATAACAGTAAATCCGGCAAACCCATCATTTGACTGAAGTAAAGGAAAAACCAATAGAAGTCGGAATAAACAGAACCATTTATCTACGCTCGAATTATATTTGAGCGATACAACATTGTCAATATGAAAACAAATTCAATTAATTAATTAAGTAAATCAAATAATGATTTGTGTTGGATTGGCACAACATAAATAAGAAATTTAGATGAAAAAAATAAAATAAAGAAAAGATAGAGAAAAAATGTCGGGTTTATTCAATCAATAAAGATACAATAAGCAAGGTTTGTCCTTTGTTTGTTGGTGGATTCCCACAACAAGAAAAAAGATAAATAAATAAGTATGAATAGACCGAGAAAAGAGCAAATTTTGGGTAAATAATTACCCAAAATAGATACTAGTTTCTTTTTCTCCTTTTTTTTCTTTACGAAGTTTTTTCTTTAAATAATTCTGCCTTCCTTAAAATATCATGAACAGTTCCTGTAGGTTGAGCACCTTTTTCAAGGAAATAACGAATAGCGGGAACGTTTAAATAAGTTTGATTCTGTATCGGATCGTAAAAACCCACTTTTCGAAGATCTTTTCCTTCTCTTCGAGATCGAACATCAATTGCAACGATTCGATAGATCGCTCATTGGGATAGATGTAGATAAACAATACCCCCCCCCTAGAAACGTATAGGAGGTTTTCTCCTCATACGGCTCGAGAAAAAATGATTCTAATATTTCTGTATATAATAACAAATGGATCCATAAAATCATGAATTTATGATTTGAGTCGTTTTTTGTTCTTATTTACAGAATAAAAGAAATATCATTCGTACTCATAACTCAAGTTGGGTAATTCTGAAAAAGTTCGAAGATAAATCCTTAGACATTTCTTGAGTCGTCTCTAACCTATTTTATTTGTCTCGCCTCGAATCTATTTTTCCTCTTCATTATAATAAAATGATTGAGACAATTGAAAATAGTGTTTTCTTGTTCCGGAATCCTTTCTCTTTACTTTGTAAAATCATTGGGTTTAGACATTACTCGGTGATCCTTACTCCTTTTCAAAATGGCAGCAACATACCTTTTGTTTTTTGTTATTTCTTTCTATGCTATGGAAAGATAATATGAACGATTAATTCCCCTTGTAATATAATAATACACTTTTAATTTTAATCGAAAAAGTTTTACCAATTCCCACAAATTTGACTTTTTTATTTCAAACTTGTTTGAATTTGAACTCTTTGATTTCAATATTGAGGATATACTTACGAAGTTCGTCTAACTTATTAATTGTTACTAACCCTAGATTCTTCCCCCCAATAAATGAATCAATACTTTTTGCTCGAGCTCCATCATGTACTATTCCTATTTACCAACCCAACACAAATTAGGTTCCTAGCAGGAACAGAACAAACTATGTCGATTCAAGAGCATCTTCATTCCTATAGAAAATGGTGGATGTAAGAATCCACATCGAATCATGTCCTTCAAGTCGCACGTTGCTTTCTACCACATCGTTTCAAACGAAGTTTTACCATAACATTCCTCTAATTCAATTTCTAACCGGTATGGAATTGATTCAAGATAGAATCATGAATAGTCATTGGATCAACGGTATATAATACTTTCTATGTATCTATGGATAGATAAATAGTTATCTAGAAAAATCTTAGAAAAGATTTAAGTCCCATATTCTATCATATGAATGAAAAAGATAAAAAAAAAAAGACGAAAAATGGGTTTACTTAAGTATTATTTACATCTTCAACAGATTGTTCGGGATGGTGAATCATGAAAACTGTTTTTCTCGAACAAATAAATTCTAAACCTCAAAAGAAAGGCTCTTAATAGATTTCCAGTTCCGGAACTTAGTTATTAACCAAATATAAGCTATTTCGATGACGCGAAAAGGTCGCAAGAATCTAATCTTTTCGTATCCATCATATACAACGAACGATTGGTACCAGAAGTAATCATGAATATTTAAAGAATCACAGACCCTTTTGATTTGAAAGGGCCGCTGTTTTTGAAATAGAACAATACAATAACAATACATAATATATTATACAGACGGATTTTGTTTTACTTGAGGTTCAAGAACCTTTCCGCCAATTCTATAAAGTCAAGTAAATGGAATATATAAATTTTCATCCATCTAACCGTTACATTATATTGATTTCCAATTATTCATTTGAATAAGCTGAAATACAAAAAAAGAAAATGGGATCCAGATCAATTCGTTTTTCCTATTTTTTTGCTTCGAAGTTTTAAGACGAACGATGAAATGCAATTAATACCAAAAACTACGTAATCTTTAGTCTGCATATAAATATGGAATACACCTTTTATTTTCTTTAGGCATTCCTTGGGGCATGGAATAGAAAAAAGGTCTTTTTTCTATTTCAATTCAGAATACACCATGTAATAATTCCCATTTCACGGATATGGAACACAAAATTTCCCTAAGTAAGTAACGTCAATATGAATATGAGTATAAGCATACTCTGAATGGAAATGATCCACCCCCAATTCTTTTTTGAATTAAGAATTCAAAGAAATATCTTTATTTCTACCCGTACACTCGATCATGTTTGTGATAAACCAAATGAAAGAAAAGAGAAAATTCTTAGAATTCTTCCTAGTGCTAGAATGTAGAACAAAAGTTTGAGTCAGATTATATCCAAATATCCAAGATTAAAGAGAAAATTGTTAAAGAGAAGAATCTTTCGTTTCTGATGGAAAGAATCTGGGACGGAAGGATTCGAACCTCCGAGTAACGGGACCAAAACCCGGTGCCTTACCGCTTGGCCACGCCCCATTTAGATTTATATTAGACACTAATAAAGACTAATATTAATATTGGTCATTCGTCAATCCCAACCCAAATACATATAAAATACATTGTTGCTAGGATTCAACACATGTAAATATAGAATCAAAAAAAATTATTGATCATTACATAAAATTCAATTAAGATATTGTATGAAACTATAATTCCTTGTATTCTCATTTGAGAATGAAAGGAAAGATTTTGGATTGGGGAGAGTTCGAAGAAAAAGAAGGATTTTTTGACTCGCCTTTTCATTTTTCCCTCATAAAAAACTAAACCAAAATCAAATTTTCTAATCTACAAGAATGAAATCTTTGTTATGCTTAATATCTTTAGTTTAATCTGTATCTGTCTTAATTCTACCCTTTATTCGAGTAGTTTTTTCTTCGCCAAATTGCCCGAGGCTTATGCCTTTTTCAATCCAATCGTAGATGTTATGCCTGTCATACCTGTACTATTTCTTCTATTAGCCTTTGTTTGGCAAGCTGCTGTAAGTTTTCGATAAAATCTTTAATACTCTGCAAAATTGATGATTTATCCGAAAAAAAATTCTCAAAATCGATAAGATCAGATAAGTTTTACATTATAAACCCTCCATTCAAAAATCGAAATTTTTGTATATTGAATTGAATGATCGCGGTGATAAATTTGGATCAACTTATTTCCCCGTTCTGACCTTCTAGTAAACAAGGACTTTCTAAGGACCCCACAATACCCAATAAAGGATATGGCCAAAAATTTTTGGTAATGGAGGAATCAGAATCTTTCTTTTCTTATTACAAAGAAATTCGTGAAAATTACTTTTTTTTTTTTCAAGATTCAAGAAAAGACTTCATTTTTGGGGGGGTTATGTCAAAATAGCGTATGTAAGAAAAAATAGGCAATCTATTTCCTTTTTCCAAAAAAATAATCTTGGAGATTATGTAATGCTTACTCTCAAACTCTTCGTTTACACAGTAGTGATATTTTTTGTTTCTCTCTTCATCTTCGGATTCTTATCTAACGATCCGGGCCGTAATCCTGGGCGTGAGGAATAAAAAATTTGGAGTTTTTCTTTACTTTTTATATATTCCATACATTTACCTATGATGAAAAAAAAGGATCGAAATTTTTTCACATTGGAAAGTCTGAAATAATCAGAGGAAGCGGAGAGAGAGGGATTCGAACCCTCGGTACAAATAACTCGTACAACGGATTAGCAATCTGCCGCTTTAGTCCACTCAGCCATCTCTCCCAATTCAAAATTGAAAATTTTTTAGATGATGTGACACGTGAAGTAAAAAGATTAAAAAAACCTCATTTTCTCTTTATTCATTAATTATATAACTTTATTCTTTAACTATATAATTATTATATTTATTCTTTAATAATATAATATAGTAATGATAATAATAGCAAAATAATATAATTAAAAATAATTAAATAAATAAAAAAGAAAAATAGATAAGATATCTACGAATTTGATCAGTAATTCAATTTAGATAATGATTTAATGATTCGAAACAGAGATCTTATCTCCAATAGAATAGATAGATATAGAAAAAAGATCTTACTTCACTTCTTTGATTTTGTAAGATAAGGTTAAGGTTCATTCCCCCGGCCTGGTTAAGTACTGGCCGGGCCATTACTTGTTTTGTTCTGATGAATCATTTCATAGATCAAACAATTTATAATTATTTTTGATTTGATATCAAATCAAAAATAATTAAATTGTTATTGAAGCAACAACAAAGAAAATGCCCATCCCTATTCCTATGATAGAAGTGTCGTTTCTTATTATTAATACTATAGAAATATAGAATATGCATATTTTTTCAATTCTTATTAATTAAGTATTTTTTTTCGTTTTATTTCCTTAATTACTTAACTGGAAAAGAACACATACGTATATTAATATTAAATTATATCAAAAATGAAACACACATATGTTATAACATATATAACATAACTCATTTACTTGTTCAAGGGACAAGCTTTATTTGAGATACAATTGATCTGAATTCAAATTCATAGGATCGGGCAGTTGGAAGGGAAGTTGAAAATGAAAGATGCTATCTTAATTTTATCTCATTCTTTTGTTCGACAAAAGATCCATTCATATATAATAATGGAGATATGTAGCGGGTATAGTTTAGTGGTAAAAGTGCGATTCGTTCAATTAATAACTTAAATAGTTAAGGGGTCTTTCGGTTTTTTCATATTACGATCAAAAAAAACTTTATTTCTTAAAAAGGTTTAATCCTTTTTCCCTCAATAGTATATTTGAGGAAGAATATACATTTTCACGATTTGTATCCAAGGGTCAATTTCAAATTGAATAAAAAATGGAATTATGGAGTCGCGAAGCATAATTTTTTGATTTCAATTGGATCAAAGCTTCCAATTGAATGAGTATGAGTAAAGGATCTATGGATGAAGATACAAAAGTTTATTTCCAATCGTAACTAGATCTTCAATTTTTGTGTTGGAAAGGGAAGATTGAAGCCAAATAGCTAGAAAACGATAGTTTTAGTTTACTACAACCATCGGCATATTGTTTTAGCTCGGTGGAAACCAAATTCTTTTCCTCAGGATCTCTTGGGTGGAAATAGGGAACGAAGTAACTAGATTAGACGGATTTGGTAGAATCCCCTTCTCTAGAGGGATCATCTAAAAAGCGAGTAGCTTTGGATGCATTCAACAAGAAAAGCTGACATAGATGTTATGGATCTAATTTTTAATACATCGATCCTCCATAAAGGAGCCGAATGAAATCAAAATTTCATGTTCGGTTTTGAATTAGAGACGTTAAAAATAATCAATCAACGTCGACTATAACCCCTAGCCTTCCAAGCTAACGATGCGGGTTCGATTCCCGCTACCCGCTCCATATTACTTATTCTACATGTATCCTCCATTCGGATATGTATTCTTTTTTTTTATTCCCTAAAAGA